TTCAATAAAAAGAGAAGATAAGAAAATAGAAGAAAAGAATAGTCATTCAACCATTCTGATTCAATTTCTGAGCACTCAGAACCTCTAGTTACTCTGGATACAAAGTATCTTGAGTTCTTTCCACAATTATTCAATGAATTGAATATCAGCCTATCCAATCTAATTTCATTGTAGACATAGTTAGTAGACACTATTAAGAAAACTTTTTTAGAATAATTTCTTTAACCTTAGGAGTCAAAATGGAGTGTTTCTTAAAAACCCTTAGATACCAAGACTTCCGATCATAGTTCTGATGTCTAAAATGAATTCTCACTCTTTCTTTTATTTGATTCCATTCAGAATAGCCCAAACCAATCATTAAGAAGATGGGTTTACTTAAGATTTATTGGTACCTGTTTGAGCCACACTAATAACCTAGATTTTGATGACATTTATAGATAGAGATAGGCCCTACGGGTTCTCAAAATCAAGTATCGACAGACCTACTAGTTCCTTGCCTATGCTTTTGCGGGGCAAGAATTTGTCAAGTTTGATCAACAGGATTAAGAAATTCCAAGTATTTTTTGTTGATCAGGCGACACCCAGATTCGAACTGGGGATAAAGGATTTGCAGTCCCCCGCCTTACCACTTGGCCATGCCGCCAAATTCCATCCAAATCCAAAATAGATAAAATTTGTATCTATATTCTGAGATTCTATTCCTCTACTCGTTTTGATTTGAATTTTTTCCTTTCTTATTACTTTTTTTTTTTGATCTTGAATCCCATTGTACTTATCCTTTTACAAAAAAGACTTCTTCTTTTTTCTTATATCTTTTTTCTATTCTTTTATTCAATTTATTTTATCTCAAAACACACGTCGTTTAAAAATGTACCTTCTCTTTTCACTTTTCTATAGACCTATGAAATCTATAGAAAAGTGAAAAGATTCTCGGCCCCGGTCACAGACGCAGGGCAAATTCAAATAATTCACTTTTTACTTCATGAACTATTTACTCATTACTCTTTAGTTACGCTTACTTACTTTTCTTGCTTTGAATTAGCGAACAACTTTGAAATTTGTATCTCCATTTGTATTCCCTTAATGAATGCAAAATCTAATTGATTTACGACTAATCATTTTCAATTATAATAAAATATATGTGTATATGTAAACCCCAGAACATCAATTTTTATACGCGGGATACCAAGCCCGGGTCTATTTTTTATGCACATATCCCTATATAAGATCATCATACTTGAATTTTTCATTGAATATGAAGAGAAAATATACATATAGACATTATGATAGAGTGTGACCTAACCTATGTTGCACCAGGTTCAATTATGATAAATGATGTGATATATGGATAGTTATATCGGCATGTACTTCCTAAAGATTACTCCTATGACTATTACGTACGCAATTCCATTCTATTTTAGAAATTAGACTAAAAAAAAAATATTTGCGAATTCCTTTTTGAACATTCAATTGCGTGTGCTAAAAAAGGGAAACTCTATGCTGTTCTCGATTCTTCTATTTTTATCTCATTCATAGAGAGCAGATTGAATCCCGAATTCATTAATTTTTTATTTTTTGTACCCTGTACTCTAATCGTAATATCATAAGAAAAGAATTAGGTAGAAATTGGATCAATTTTTATATCCAATAAAAGATTCCATAATGACAGAATTTTTCCCAGGAATGCTTTATCAATTTACATTTCTTTCTATTTGTATCTGGCTCAAATTTTATGTGATTCAGTAACAATAATACCCATTCCATCATTGCTAGATCGATCGGTATGGTTCGATGAATAGTGAGCCAAGCCAATAAGAATAATGGGATTTTTTCAATAAAGAGGAAACTTCAGATTAAGATGCTCCAGAATGGAAATGAGGGAATGTCCACAATACCCGGATTTAGTCAGATACAATTTGAGGGATTTTGTAGGTTCATTAATCAGGGCTTGACGGAAGAATTTCAAAAGTTTCAAAAAATTGAAGATAGAGATCAAGAAATTGAATTTCAATTATTTGTGGAAACATATCAATTGGCAGAGCCTTTGATAAAAGAAAGAGATGCTGTGTATGAATCACTCACATATTCTTCTGAATTATATGTACCCGCGGTCTTAATTTGGAAAACCGGTAGAAATATGCAAGAACAAACCGTTTTTCTTGGAAACATTCCTATAATGAATTCTTTTGGAACCTCTATAGTAAATGGAATATACCGAATTGTGATCAACCAAATATTGCAAAGTCCCGGTATTTACTACCGTTCAGAATTGGAACATAACGGAATTTCTGTCTATACCAGTACTATAATATCAGATTGGGGGGGAAGATCGGAATTGGAAATTGATAGAAAAGCAAGGATATGGGCCCGTGTCAGTAGAAAACAAAAAATATCTATTCTAGTTCTATCATCAGCTATGGGTTTGAATATAAAAGAAATTCTAGATAATGTTTGTTACCCTGAAATTTTCTTGTCTTTCCCGAATGATAAAGAGAAAAAA